TAAGCTCCGCATATTCTTGTACAGTCAAAGGGAGATCGACTCCGTAAAAGATGAAATCAGTAAATGGAAATTCACTGAAAAAAAAAAAATATTTGTAAGATCGTCAATATTGTACCGAGGGTGTCTTTAGAGTATACCGAATCAGTATAGCTATCCTTCTTCTGACACAGCAACGAAATTTCACAATCAGTATAAAAATTTAGTGTTAGAGAATTTCTTTTTTCTTTTCTTGTTCCTTGTCCATGTAGAATTAGGTACCATTCAATATGGAATTCCTCAAATTCCTGTAGTACTTGAAATAGAAGAATTTTCTCTATTATTGGCTTCGGACTAGAAACCGAGGATCAGTTAAAATTGGAATCCGGTGGGGTCTTGGTTTCCCATAATTTATGAAGTAGATTATCATATTTTCACGATTCAATTAGATGCTACAGCGAAAAATATCCTTTTTTTTTTTTATGTTTTTTTTATGGTTGTAGAAGATATTTTTTGTTTTGTTGGATTTTTTTTTTTTTTTTGATTTAAGGAATTGATTAATCGCCCAGTAACAATAGTATATAGTATTCAATAAAAGAAAGAGAACAATAAAAAAAAAATAATAATAAATATTCGCAGCATTGTTGTATTAGACCAAAAGGAAAGGGCTTTTCTTTTCCTAATTACAAGAATAGTGCTTTCTAATATAAAAAAAAAAAAAAATGTAAAAACTAGTTTTGAGTGATTGGAGATTTTTTTTTTTTTTTTTTCATTGGAGAGATTATGGAAATGAACCTACTACTCAATCTAAATCTAATAAGTTCAATTGAAAGTCAAAAAGTAAGAGGCATTTTCATAAGATCACTCGTCGTTTGAAAAAAAAAAAAGTGAATTCGTCGATACAATAAAAAAAATGATTAAAATTGAAAAGATTTTCCAATTTTATTTCATAATCATAATAATTCAAAGAAAGTTTCATTTTTGAATGAAGTTATAAAACAAAGTTCTTATTATTACTTTTTTTATAACTTTTTTTTTTTTATTATTTCTAATTTATTAATTATTAATAAAATTCTATATATTCTATAGATTAGTTTACTCAATTAAAAAGTTGTCCAATAAATAATAAATTAGGTGATTCAAAATTTCGAGATGAGTAGATGTCACAGATGATGAATTAATTTCTTACCTATGTTATTCTATTTTTGTTAGTATCATCGTCTATAATTATAATAATTGGTGAATCAAAAACTTTCAATTAAACTTATCCTTTCAATTAATCTTTTTGCTTATCTTCGTATTTTTCAAAAATGAAAATTTAGGGAAGTGCTTTGTAAACATATGTATAAAAAGAACATATTTAATTTAGCCTCTTCATGCTTACTATAACTAGTTATTTCGGTTTTCTACTAGCAGCTTTGACTATAACCTCAGCTCTATTTATTGGTTTGAACAAGATACGACTTATTTGAAATTAGAATAATTCATAAAAAAAAAATCCTTCTGTGGTAGTTCATATATTCTATAGTTCCTTACCGTGTTAATTTCCAATTCTTGGTCATTGAGATTCATGGATAATAGGGATTAATATTTAAGGATAGATATTACCTCTCCCTTTCCTCTTTCAAAGAAATTGAAATGATTGAAGTTTTTCTGTTTGGAATCGTCTTAGGTCTAATTCCTATTACTTTGGCTGGATTATTCGTAACTGCATATTTACAATACAGACGTGGTGATCAATTGGACTTTTGATCAATTAACATCTCTTTTTTTTTTATTGACCTCCTATAGATTAAAGAAAGCAAGTAGGAGGTCAAAGTCAAATTTCTGTTCAATTCTTTCGGTATAATTTTGACCTAACAAAAGAATATAATCACGCTCTGTAGGATTTGAACCTACGACATCGGGTTTTGGAGACCCACGTTCTACCGAACTGAACTAAGAGCGCTTTATTATTACAAATAATACTTTTTAACCCAATCTATTTTGTATTTATATACTATATAGAATAAATATAGAATAAAAAAAAAACATAGAATAAAAAAAAAAAAAAATTGAGATTGATTATGTATATCCAATTTTAATCAATCTCAATTGATCCCTCGTTACTGCTCATAAGATAAGTAATAGGTAGGGATGACAGGATTTGAACCCGTGACATTTTGTACCCAAAACAAACGCGCTACCGAGCTGCGCTACATCCCTTTCAATTGGTCTAGAGTGTCATTGTAGAGAATCTCTTTCTTGTTTTCCACATCCTTATTTCTTCCATTGAGATACACAAATTATCTTGCCATTTCGTCTTTTAGTATTATATACCATATAATAGTACGTATATACTAAATAAGAACCCCCTCGTAAAAAAATATATATATTTTCGGGAATTCTCAGATAGAAAGGGGCGCTTTTTTTTTGTTTTAAAAAAAAGGAACATCTACTGAATCGTTGTACATTTCAATTTGAATTAAGGATTATTCGTCCAAATAAAGTGGTCCGTCATTAATTATATATATACACATCGGGTCATATATGTATTACCATTATGTATTACAAATTAGAATAAAATTACAATAACGAATAAAAAGAAGGAGTATTTAAAATGCGAGATCTAAAAACATATCTTTCCGTGGCACCCGTAGTAAGTACTCTATGGTTCGGTTCTTTAGCAGGTTTATTGATAGAGATCAATCGTTTATTTCCAGATGCGTTGATATTCCCTTTTTTTTCATTTTAGTTATTGGAAATGAGAAGGGGTGAAGAAGATTAGAGATACAATCAAATATTTGTCACTAATCCTTCCCCCTCTCTTCTTTTTTTTTTTTCATTAGAATAAGTTAGAAATAGACAAGAATAAAAGTGGATTCACCCCCCGTGAAACTAAGAACTCGTGTCCGGGCCAAAATTCAATTAATAATAAAGTTAGAGGGGAAATGGGATGGCCGTGGCAACAATATCATACAAGATACTTAAATGAAAAATAAAATATTGTTCTAAATATAGTTCGAAATTATTATATTACTTTACTGTATTGATTTGATTGCAACGAAATCTTTCATAATTTGATTTCTAGTTAGTAACTTCTATTTTTTTCCTTCCTTTCTTCTTCGCTTCGGATCGGAAAATGAAGAATTGAGTCAATCAAAAAAATCAAAGGAGGTTCATGGCCAGGGGTAAAGATGCCCGAGTAACGGTTGTTTTGGAATGTACCAACTGTGTTCGAAACCGTGTTAAAAAGGAATCAATGGGCATTTCCAGATATATTACTCAAAAAAATCGACATAATACGCCTAGTCGATTGGAATTGAGAAAATTCTGTCCCTCTTGTTACAAACATACAATTCATGGGGAGATAAAGAAATAGATCGAACTGATTGTTCGCGTGTCCGCTTTCCAAGGAAGATGCAAAACGACATATTCTATATAACAATAATGTTATATATAACATATATATATATATATATATTTTATTTTTATATAAACAATCCTATTTCGTAATTCTAAGTCATTTTTGATCCGATCAAAATAGGATTGATTAGGATTTTCTTTTCAAGACAAGGAATAAAAAAATCAAGGAATAAAAAAACCATGGATAAATCCAAGCGACTCTTTCTTAAATCTAAGCGATCTTTTCGTAAGCGTTTGCCCCCGATACAATCGGGGGATCGAATTGATTATAGAAACATGAGTTTAATTAGTCGATTTATTAGTGAACAAGGAAAAATATTATCTAGACGGGTGAATAGATTGACCTTAAAACAACAACGATTAATTACCATTGCTATAAAACAAGCTCGTATTTTATCTTCATTACCTTTTCTTAATAATGAAAAACAATTTGAAAGAAGCGGGTCGACCACTAGAACTACTGGTCTTAGAACTAAAAATAAATAGGCTTGCTCTTAAATTTACTCAAAAAAAAAAAAAAAGAATTGGGAGAATAAATAGTTTTTTTTTTTATTGAACGTGTTTGTTCATTGTGACGAATTTATCATGTTATCCTATTTTATCATACTAAGTTCTACTCTACCTTCCCGGAGTTCATTCTCCAGGGAACTCCGTTTTAAAATAGTCTAATGTATTCTTTCCAATGTATTCTTTCCAATTTCTTATCTTATTTTAAGATCTCATTGGAAATCATATAAAAACAATTCCTATTTAATATAGCTATTTGTGCAAGTATTTTACGATTAAGAAGCAACTGCTTCTTGTACAGATTGTGTATTAACCTACTATAATTATAGTATACTTTATTGCCTCGAATTACTGCATTTATCCGAGTGATCCACAAACGACGAAAATCTCTCTTTTGCCTACCTCTATCCTGATAAGCCGAAACCAAAGCTCTTATTTTCTGTTGAGTAATAGTTCGAGTAAGTCTTGAATGAGCCCCTCGAAAGCTTGATGCAAATAAACGAATTTTTGTTCTACGTCTTCGAGCTATATATCCTCGTTTAATTCTGGTCATTGAATAAATGAAACTTTGATGAATAACTAATTGATTTCTTTTCTTTCAGTTATTTCTGTCCCCTTTCCTAGTCTATTAATAACAAAACGGATTTTTCCAATGTATAAAAAAAATTCCAATGGCTTTTGCTACTATAACCTTCCTGACCACGATTTTTTCTTTTTCTAGGCTTTTCACCTCGAAATAAGAAATTGTATTGATACTAAGTATCAAAAAAAAACATAATAAATAAAGTAGTAAATATAAATGGTTATAGTGGGTTCCATCGTTTCTATGGTTACTTCTTAAACGGTGAGGTCCTCTCTATACACCGGAGCCCCTTGCTTCATTTAATCAATGTTATTGTTAACTTGTACAGTTCACACTCTTTTGCTCTACCCATAATTATCCAGTAATAGGTCTTTCACAAGTAGACCCACCTATACAGTAACGGTATTTAATTATGAAAATTAGCTGAGTAGCTGACCCTGTTAATCCGTTCTTGTAAGAGTTAAAAGTAAGAGTATAATCTTTCTGCTTTTTAAATTTAAATAGGATTTCCCTGCTTAATGGATACCATTTGCTACCAATGGGGAATTCTTTATCGTCTTAAATTAAAACTGGAAATGATTGGATTTTTTTTACCAAAGGAAACCATAAATTTGATACCACAATAGAAGAATATGAGAGATTTTTTTTTTTTTTATTTTTAGATATTTTTAGGTAGTGAATGGTGCTCTTCCATTCTATCCTATTCACTGGTACTGATCGTGGATACTGGATCAATTATTTTCTTTACTTTTGGCCTAGCCCACGATCTGAACGAGTCGCACATACACCCTAGTACATGTTCCTCGTCGCTGAGGACATCCCCGAAGAGCGGGGGATTTCGTGACATTTTTGATTGGCTGTCTTGTGTTTCTAATAAGTTGTTTAATAGTTGGCATGTTGAATCATATACATAATGGGCTGGTTTAGATCGATCCTAACCGGATAATTATGAATCATTTCTATATTAATAGATTAATTAAATCTTATATATATATTACACTGGGTAAGAAAATAAAATTGCAGATTTGCGTGAAATCCTTGTTATTTTTTGTTATTTTTTATTCAACTGCTACAAGATCAACAATTCCATGAGCTTGGGCTTCTGTTGCTGACATAAAAACATCTCTTTCCATGTCTTCGGTAACAACCCATAAGGGTTTGCCCGTTCTTTGTGCATAAACCCTTGTGATGGTTTCACGTAGCTTTAGTAGTTCTTCCGCTTCCAGGATAAATTCTCCCGTCTGTGCCTCATAAAAGGAACTAGAAGGTTGATGGATCATTACCCTGATGATAAATGATACAACATACTAAATGGTTACTCTATCTCGCATAACGAAAGTCGAAGAGATAAAGAATAATATAATAAAATAATAAGAAAAAAGATAGAATTGAACAACCGTACAGGCATTTTTTGTAAATTGCATACGGCTCTACAATGGAATTAACTTTTACCTTTTCACATAGGTAAATGATCCAATAACCACCCTTCTTTTTTTTTTGAGTAGTTAAAAAATACTATGATGGTTCCGTTGCTTTATATATATTTATTTTGTCTGTTATTTAGCAATCCCAAAGTTTCTTTTTTTTTTTCATAAGTAAAAAAAAAAATGAATTTTGTATACTTTATATAAAGTAAATAGTTTTAAGAGTTCTTCGGTGTGAAAACAAAAAAGGTTTGTGACGCTAAAATCGGTCTCCTGATATATCAGATAAAATTTGAAAAAAAAAAAAAACCTTATCTCATACTACTCCTTCGATACATAATGTAAGGATTTTGAAAAAAAAAAAAAAAAAAAAAAATGATATCGAATTCGAAGTGCCATGCTATTATTACTTAAATATTCATATTTCATATATCGCGAAGGCATAGTCCTCTTTTTTCTATCAAATAAAAAACTCATTGGCGCCAAGCGTGAGGGAATGCTAGACGTTTGGTAATTTCTCCTCCGGCTAGAAGAAAAGATCCCATAGAAGCGGCCAATCCCATGCATATTGTCTGTATATCGGGTTGCACAAATTGCATAGTATCATAAATAGCCATTCCTGGTATTACCCATCCGCCCGGAGAGTTTATAAACAAATACAGATCTTTGTTATCATCCTCTACACTGAGATATATCATAAGACCAATAAGTTGATTCGAGATCTCGCTATCAACTTCTTGGCCTAAAAAAAGTAATCTTTCTCGATAAAGTCGGTTGATTGGGATAAAATTGTATCCCTTATGAACCGTACATGCATCTTTTGACGCATACGGTTCAACGCAAATTGCGAAAAAAAAGAATCAATGTATAGATTCTAGCTTTCTTTCTTTCTTTTTTCATAGCAGGCTCTGTCTAATTTGTAACAAAACAAAGGGGCTTTTTCTTTCATTTTTAAAGAAAGATGAATTTTGGCCTGTTTCTATTTATATATAATTTATATATATTTCTATAATATAGTATAATATAGAAAAAAAAAAAAATAATTCACTAAACTTATCGGACTAACCTCTCATTGATGTATTGTTTCATCGGAATACAAATCACGATGTAATTTTCTTGTTCCTGACTGGTCTTCTTCAATTCTTTTAGGTTTATGTTCTACTCCGAGTAAAGATCCGCCCGATTTTGATTTGCACATATAGGACAAATGCCGCAATACCACATCTTTTTGTTATGACTTTTTTTTTTTTTTTTCAATTTATTTCATGTCTCTCACCAAATATTTAATATTCAATGCATCATTATATTACTCAATTTAGTAACAGTTTGAGATCACTTCTATTTATATCATATTCTATTTCTAATTTATAAATAGAAATTGTAGATATATTACCAATTGGTTTTTTTCTAAACGGAGCCTGCATACTTCATTTTATTGCTTTAACCAAGACAACCATAAATTATTCTAATTGATAATATTAATCTGTATACCCTCTTTAAATTCAAAAATAGATTGAATTTCACTTCATTGCATTTCACGCTCCAAATTTTGGATAATTCAATCAATCTTTCTTGGGCGAAAGAGAGGATATCTCGATCGGGAAAGAGAACGGGGAAATACCGTATGACCCAATATATCTGACAAGTCGCACTATATGTCAACCCACGATGCATCTTCGTCTCCAGGACTTCGAAAAGGTACTTTTGGAACACCAATAGGCATTAAATGAAAGAAAAATTGAGTACTATATCTCACTTTAATGTGAAAGCGTAATAATAAGTTTTAAGTTTATTGTCTTAATAATATTTTTGATTTTACTTTAATATCCTATCCTATTTTATCCATAGATTGAATAAGTTTATAAAAAAGGAAGACAGAATAAAGAAAGGAAATTTCTTACATAATGGGTCTTTTGAATGATGAACAAATATAGATTGAATGATGAATAAATATAGATGTAGTCACTCATATAAAGCGAAAGCACGATCAATCCCGTACCATTGCGTATTGATACTTATCGGGTGTAGAATAGATCTGCTTCTTTTTGTTCCTACGAACAAAATTGTTCCATTATTACTAAAAGACATTCTTACTCAAAGAATAGAACAAATATTAATCCTTTCTCTGAGATAATACATTCAAAAAGGAAGGTCCATAGTATAGTTTTTTCCAGTGCAATAAAGTTACATAGTGTCTATTTTTCATTGATAAAGGGGTATTTTTCCATGGGTTTGCCTTGGTATCGTGTTCATACTGTCGTATTGAATGATCCCGGTCGTTTGATTTCTGTCCATATAATGCATACAGCTCTGGTTGCTGGTTGGGCCGGTTCGATGGCTCTCTACGAATTAGCAGTTTTTGATCCCTCTGACCCAGTTCTTGATCCGATGTGGAGACAAGGTATGTTCGTTATACCTTTCATGACTCGTTTAGGAATAACAAATTCATGGGGCGGTTGGAATATTACAGGGGGGACTATAACGAATCCGGGTATTTGGAGTTACGAAGGTGTGGCCGGTGCACATATTGTGTTTTCTGGCTTGTGCTTTTTGGCAGCTATCTGGCATTGGGTGTATTGGGATCTAGAAATATTTACTGATGAACGTACAGGAAAACCTTCTTTGGATTTGCCAAAAATCTTTGGAATTCACTTATTTCTTTCAGGGTTGGCTTGCTTTGGTTTTGGCGCATTTCATGTAACAGGATTGTATGGTCCTGGAATATGGGTATCCGATCCTTATGGACTAACCGGAAAGGTACAATCTGTAAATCCAGCGTGGGGTGTGGAAGGTTTTGATCCTTTTGTTCCGGGAGGAATAGCCTCTCATCATATTGCAGCGGGAACCTTGGGTATATTGGCGGGCCTATTCCATCTTAGTGTCCGTCCACCCCAACGTCTATACAAAGGATTGCGTATGGGAAATATTGAAACAGTCCTTTCCAGTAGTATCGCTGCTGTCTTTTTTGCAGCTTTTGTAGTTGCTGGAACTATGTGGTATGGCTCGGCAACTACCCCGATTGAATTATTTGGTCCTACTCGTTATCAATGGGATCAAGGATACTTCCAACAAGAAATATATCGAAGAGTCGGTGCCGGACTAGCTGAAAATCAAAGTTTATCTGAAGCTTGGTCTAAAATTCCTGAAAAATTGGCTTTTTATGATTACATCGGCAATAATCCTGCAAAAGGGGGATTGTTCAGAGCGGGTTCAATGGACAACGGGGATGGAATAGCTGTTGGGTGGTTAGGACACCCTATCTTTAGGGATAAAGAAGGGCGTGAACTTTTTGTACGTCGTATGCCTACTTTTTTTGAAACATTTCCAGTTGTTTTGGTAGACGGAGATGGAATTGTTAGAGCGGATGTTCCTTTTAGAAGGGCAGAATCAAAATATAGTGTCGAACAAGTGGGTGTAACTGTTGAGTTCTACGGTGGGGAACTCAATGGAGTCAGTTATAGTGATCCTGCGACTGTGAAAAAATATGCTAGACGTGCTCAATTGGGTGAAATTTTTGAATTAGATCGTGCTACTTTGAAATCGGATGGTGTTTTTCGTAGCAGTCCGAGGGGTTGGTTTACTTTTGGACATGCTTCGTTTGCTCTGCTCTTCTTTTTCGGACACATTTGGCATGGTGCTAGAACCTTGTTCAGGGATGTTTTTGCTGGTATTGACCCAGATTTGGATGCTCAAGTTGAATTTGGAGCATTCCAAAAACTTGGAGATCCAACTACAAAAAGACAAGCAGTTTGATACAATATTGTTTTGTTATTTGATATAGGGTACCGGATAAATCTTGATTTGAATCGCTGCCTTTTCTTTGTCTCTTGCTCTTTCTTTATCCGGGAGATGATCCAAAATAATCAGGTATGGAAGCTATAATTGTAAACCACGATCGAATCTATGGAAGCATTGGTTTATACATTCCTCTTAGTCTCAACTCTAGGAATAATTTTTTTCGCTATCTTTTTTCGAGAACCACCTAAAGTTCCAACTAAAAAGGTGAAATGATTTTTCATTATCTCACTTGAAGTAATGAGCCTTCCAATATCAATATTTGGAGGCTCATTACTTCAATTAGTCTCCGTGTTCCTCGAATGGATCTCTTAGTTGTTGAGAGGGTTGCCCAAATGCAGTATATAAGGCGTACCCAGTAAAACTTACAAGTAAACCAGATATAAAGATGGCAACTAGCGTTGCTGTTTCCATTATTATATAATTTCAAGACCCCGATGGATCTATGCTAAGATCATTTATTTACAACGGAAAGGTATACAAAGTCAACAGATCTCAATGAATATCAAATAGGATTTATGGCTACACAAACCGTTGAGGGTAGTTCTAGATCTGTTCGTACAAAAAGAACTAATGTAGGGATTTTATTAAAACCATTGAATTCAGAATATGGTAAAGTAGCTCCTGGGTGGGGAACTACTCCTTTGATGGGTATCGCAATGGCTCTATTTGCGATATTCCTATCTATTATTTTGGAGATTTATAATTCTTCCATTTTACTGGACGGAATTTCAATGAATTAGATTCACAAAAGCTATTAACTAGCTTTTCAATACAAAAAATACAAAACAAAATGAAGCATTTAGTTTTTTGATTTTTATCCCATTCTATTTTGGTAGTTCGACCGCGGAATTTCTTTGTTTCTGTATTTCCGGAATATGAGTGTGTGACTTGTTATAATGGATCCTATGGATACTACAGAGAATGGGTCTGTCATCTTGATCGAGATGGTTTTACTTCGTCGGATATTCATTCTATTCTAGTATCTGAAGCACGAAATATATGAAAATAGATTATAAAGTATTAGAACTATGATTCATACTTAATATTTGGACCTCGTGGCCGGAATCCAAAAAAAAATTGCAAAGATTTAGAGGTTCTAAATTGAAAGATTTTTATTCTTTCAAATTCCCTTTTATACTTATTTTGATCAAAGTACAAGGCTTTTTTTGGATTTTTAGTTATAATATCGATTCATTGAATAAGTGATGATCCAATTTTCTTACTCAAGGAATTTTTGGACTTAGTTTAAGAAGGTTTATTGAATCATCGTGGTTCTAGTATGAATCTGAGGTTTTAATCGATTCATAGGGTCTTAACAAGAGAATTCCTATCAATAATAAAGAAAACAGTAATAGATTCATATTATCATATTATAAAAATAACAAAACAATAAAGAAAATAGGTAAATAGAAAATTCAAGAAGCCTGATCAACATATAGACGAATGAGCCAACTTGATATTTTGGCATTATAACCACAAGAAAGAATTTTCGAATTTTTATTCGTTCGTATCTTCCGAAAAGATTGAATCATAGAATTACGAAATTTCGAACTTTACTATTTTACTATATACACATATCCGATAGAACTAGTATTTGTGTCTTTCTGTTTGTTTGAGCCGTACGAGATGAAATTCTCATATACGGTTCTCGGAGGGGGAGTTCCCTTGGTTTACCTATCTCAATAAAATCTATGATTGGTTCGAAGAACGTCTTGAGATTCAGGCAATTGCAGATGATATAACTAGTAAATATGTTCCTCCTCATGTCAACATATTTTATTGTCTAGGAGGAATTACACTTACTTGTTTTTTGGTACAAGTAGCTACAGGGTTTGCTATGACTTTTTATTATCGTCCGACTGTTACGGAGGCTTTTGCTTCTGTTCAATATATAATGACTGAAGCCAACTTTGGTTGGTTAATCCGATCAGTTCATCGATGGTCGGCAAGTATGATGGTACTAATGATGATCCTCCACGTATTTCGTGTGTATCTCACTGGCGGCTTTAAAAAACCTCGCGAATTGACTTGGGTTACAGGTGTGGTTTTGGCTGTATTGACCGCATCTTTTGGTGTAACTGGTTATTCCTTACCTCGGGACCAAATTGGTTATTGGGCAGTCAAAATTGTAACAGGTGTTCCAGAAGCTATTCCTGTAATAGGATCACCCTTGGTGGAGTTATTACGCGGAAGTGCTAGTGTGGGACAATCCACTTTGACTCGTTTTTATAGTTTACACACTTTTGTATTACCTCTTCTTACTGCCGTATTTATGTTAATGCACTTTCTAATGATACGTAAGCAAGGTATTTCTGGTCCTTTATAAAAAAATATATATCCTAGCTATTTGTAATCAATCATTTATCATTTGGGGTAGGAATAATAGTATTTCATTGCTACAAATATGGATTATTGAAAAGAATAAGACATGTATTTAGATATTTCTCTTCAACTCCATAAAAATACATTTAAAATACATTAATGTATTATTTAATTATTTATTTATTTGAAATTCTGAGTTGAAGTGAATTCTCCGAAGATAAAACGGATTATGGGAGTGTGTGACTTGAACTATTGATTGGGCCATGCAGAATAGATGTCCTTATCTGCCACTTTTGAATTCACAACCAAAAAAGTGTCTTTGTTCCAACCACCGTGTAATACCTATACAGAGGATAGGCTGGTTCGTTTGAAGAGAATTTTTTCTATGATCAGACTCAATCATGTCGTGTATGAACAGGCTCCGTAAGATCCAGTAGAAAGAAAAGAATAAGTGATGTGGTATAATCTCGATTATGTTTTCTATA